CCTTGTTAAGAATTTCCCCTCTAACTACTTCTATCAAAGACTGCTCTCTCTTTTCCTCAGTCTTTCTTACCGGGATTGGAAGTGATTAGGTGAGACTTGGATGAGAGGCGGCAGAGCCAGATAGAGGCTATTGGCATTTCATCCCTGGGTTTAGACTAACTTAACTCCCGATTAAGTAAGGGTTGTACCTGCTAGCCAGTTGACCAGGGACTAGGAAGAGATTAGCCAGGGGGGGTAGGATGAGAATCTTAGGGCATGGGACCTATAAAAGCCCTAACTAATTTCTTTCTTCTTTACCTGTTTGGATTTCTCAATCTCCTCAATCACTAACTCATAATCTCCAACAGCATTTCTTACTGACTTGATGCTTTCAAACTGACTCTTAGGCGCGTAAGGAATGAAATCAAGAACTTCTGATTACGAGGAAAGAAATAAAGACATTCATTCTCTCCCAGACGAAATCCCTCTTTTCAGTTTCAATCTAAAAATTCCACTCTCAAGTATGGGCTTTTGCCCTAAGATATAAAAAAGAAGGTCAGCAAACATAGGCATAACTTGATGTTGTACGCTAGAGGACCATAAAAGGCTTAAAAAGGTCTTCATGTAATCGGAAGTAAAAGAAGGCTCAGGACTGCGATGATGATTAGTGGCTAATTTCCTTTTTAAAGGAGGAGATGCGAGGAATAGTTCATTAGATCCATTCCACTTCGAACTCAAAAAAGTCTTAAGCAAACTGGCATCTACCATCCCTAGCTCTGTAGCCGAAATAGAAAGATGAAAGGTGCGAATTCAAAAATGTCTTCAAAGAAAGAAGACTAGGGCGCATGGGACTCTCAATAACAATAACGGGGAATAAAGACTCAGAGTGGTTCTCTGTCTGTGCCCCTTTTTCCAGCCATGTAGGTTTGTTTTCTTGAAGCACAAGCCATTCTAAGAGCGCCATTCAAGCCTTAGCCTGAAAAAGGCGAATGTTGGGAGAGTCCAGGGCGGTCCGGCGACCATTGCCCCTTTTCTTTTGGATGTAGCTATTTCCTTACATATAGAGGAATCGAGGAGATTCGTATACGCCCAGAAGCTCGCAAGACCCACGGCGCCTTGCTACAATAACGAGTGGCTAGTTCGTTCGATATCTAGGGGATACCCGTCTACTTCGCTTCACCAAGCAGACCCCACGTACTTTAATTGTCCGTCTGCTACTACGAACCCGACCCGGCCGACCGGCCCATACCTTTCTCGATCGAAGCCAGAAGTAGTAGTTTAACGCTTGATCGAAGCGGCAGTTACCAGGCCCGGCCCAACTATCCCAGGGCAGAAGGACGCAAAAAGCCAAATGTTACAGGGGCTTGGGATGCCTCACAAGGATGAGGCAGTAGCAGACTCTTTGGATAAATAGGCTTTGACTTCCTTCTTTTCATTTATCAGGCAAATGAGCATGATGAAATTGACAGCATGTTTTTGATAATGTAAAATCGCAATGAATCAAAGACCTCACGTAAACTCATAGCAAAATTGGAATACCTTCTACGATGCTATCATCGAAAGAGTCAATTTTATACAAGCTCCACCGGGTTCAAATGTATCCTGATTCCAGCTCACAATTGAGAAAACCGGGCGGAGAAAGACTCTCTCCAAGCGAGAAGGATTCCTTTGCAAGTGCCCCTCTGTCCCATAGAAAGGAAGATATGAGTTATAGCGTGGCATGACATACCTTTACCTAATAAGGAGGTTCGAGTGTACAGATCTCAGTCCTAGATGAAAAAGGCAATCTTCGCTAAGCACCTAAGCATCATCAGATCTGCTTTCCAGGGCAGGTGAGGCTGTTCTGATTGATCCTAATCATGCGAAGCCCACGGAGCGCTATTAACTAAAGGATTTCTGAAAGCGTGCTTTCGATGGCAAGGCCAGAACAACCAAGGGACAGGATTTATTTTCCAAGTTAGACTGCTGCTCGACCTTTCGAACTTTTGGTAGCCCTTCTTCCGGTTATTCTGCCTCTCTCTAAGTTCATTTCTGATTCAATCTATTCGATTCCAATTCTCACCCTCGAGTTAGGAGTTGTTGCCCTAATGTCAGTTCCTTCGCTAGCCTTGGGGCTTAGTTACTTAATTAAGAATTCTCCCCCCCCTAGCCTATGAAAGCATTCCCATAGCTCTATGCCTACAGCGTAAATGAGTTAGGAACTAGAGTGAACACCAGGGAATTTCCTTATTAATAGAGTAAGGGCTTTAGGTCTTGTATCTCTTGATGGCGGTGTGATCGTATCTGCTCTTGAATAAGAATTGCCTCGGTAAGCCAATCCCGCACTCTTCCGCGTCCTTATTTGCCTGAAAGCGATTCCAGGAAAGCCTAGCATAGAGCTTTCTTGTGATGAAATCGCTTAGCCCTTCTTCTCTGCATGCTAAGGCTCAGTCTTTCTAGATATTATAGTTATCCATTCGTCCCCTATAGGCTAAACTTCACTCTCCTTCCCCTTTTTTACTGATTCAGTAAGTTCCTTAGGATCAATAGTTTCAACTAGGTGGAATTTGCTAAATTCAGGCAAAGAATATTCAGGATTAAAAAAGAGTTCTTCGTACCTTGCTTCTTTTCTGCTTTCCTTTTTATCTTCGTTTCCTATGTAAGAAGCATTGAAACTGACTGGGGCTCTTGTCGAGCTTGCCTACGTACCTCCCTAGAGGATCAAGTCATTCGTAGTTCGAAAGGTTGCCCTATTCAGGAATCTCCGGATCTATGCTTAGTTTTCAACCCCCTTAAAGTTGACTGCTGAAGTGACTCATTCTATCTTTCTAGCTCACTTGAGAGCCCAGTAGGCATCATTAGAGTTCTCTTTCTTCTCTTCTGAATACGTGGGGATAGCAAAGCAACCTATTAAGGTAATTCACTCGCGCTCTCCGCTCCTCTGCGTTCACATACTCAGAAGAAGAGATCAAAAAGGTAGGACACTACAATCCAGGATTGAACTGGAACACCTAGATAGGCCTCTGCCAAGAGTTGTAGCTTTTGTTAACGCAGTTCGGAATTCCTACCCCATTCCTAATTCTGCGAGTAGAATATTTATACCATCCTACTACTGGCACTTGCTTTGCTCTCGCTCTGCTCGATCTCACCTGTCTTCTTCCCACTATAGTGAAAGATCTTTCACTTCACCATAGCAGGAACCTCGCTAACCTTAGAGGCTAGTTACTCAAACCACTGGGGTCCCCTCCAGCTTTCCCACCCACTTACCTTATTCTTCTGAATCGAGATCCTTTTTTTCTTTCTCTCTCGTGCTTCTTACAACTTCGGCAATTCGTTTCATCATAGTCTCCTTTGAGACTTTAGAGACCTCCTCGTTGTAAAAGGGAGATCTTCTTTCTTCCTCCTTCTTCCGCTTTTTCAAGCAGTCTAAGAGCCATCGGACTGGATTTGTCATAAAATGGAGATTCTTTACTTTCCTTCCTTATCAGAGAGGGGCCCCCTTAGGGAAGCGGGGCTGATTTATTGAAAAAGGGGGAGTGAGGGGGGGGTGGAGAAGGTCCGGAAGCCCTCACTTTATTGATGATTTGGATCCTCTTTTCCTCTCACCCTCCCACGGTTCTGGTTCAGGAAAGGGTCAACGCAAGGATCTTACTTACTTCGAAGCAATCTCTGGAGTTTTCCCTTATCCGAACGGGTCTTGCAAGAAAATAAAATTTCATATTGAGTTCCAAATATACGCTATTGGGATGGAATGGCTCCGACTAGCCCCCCCTAAGAACCGCACGTGCGAGTTCCCCCGCATACGGCTCAAGTGGCGGAGGCCTTTCCTTCGCGCTTGGTAAGCGCTTCGCTGTAGCCAAGCTTCGACCGCGACTGCTCGTCGCTTCTGGCAGCCTTATTCCGTCACCCGAGATCCAAGTCAGCACCGGTAAAGATCTCTTGATTCCTCGCGGCCGGGCCAGCTTGGAAGCAAGCTACCTCTTGCCTATCTCACCCCCTTTAACCTTTTTTTTAATAATAAGGTAAGCTTCCAAAGCTCCTTCCTTTAGCTGGGTGAGCCTTAGCTTTTTGGATCGTCTTCTGCCCAATGCGGTACCCCCGTTTTTTGGTTCCCATTGGGTTTACCTTGTTCACAGGTCGACCCCATGACAGCAAGAAAAGGCGATCTTGTGCTATACTCCGGTGATCTCTTTCTTACCGAGGCACGCAAACTCCCATCGTGTCCCAGATCACATTCCGTGAATCGAAAGGGGGAAGCCTACTCATCTATCAGCTCCTCTCATAGATCGGTGCGGTTTTACGAAGCGTCTAAGCACAGTTCACTCACGTTGATCAATCAAGAGGTTAGCCGCCACTCCTTAAGGTTACCTGTTGTATCATACACTTCTTGCATTCTTTCCCACGCTTCATACCTCCTCTTTCTTCTTAAGGTAAGGTAAAGGGCCAGGCATGGTGGGGTAGGAGCATCCAGTCGGCAATCTTTTTGGCTTGACCAAGAAGTCTTATGTCCTCCGAGTCGCACGGCGTTTTAACCGAAAGAACTTCTTGCGCAATTCATGCGTTTCTGTTTTTATGACAAAAATTTTTTTCTTGATTTTCATTTCAAATTGTTCTCTGGACTTTTTATCAATATGAGGTGATCGTAACACAGTATATAAGACTCGTGATTCAGGCAATCCAATCTGCCTTGTGTAAGGCGGAAGCCCCCAAAAATGGTTTTCCAAAAATGGGTGATCAAAAGATTTCATTACTATGCGTATCTTGTTGGTCGTGACTTTTGGTGATCTTTCTTTTTGGCTGACTCCTCTTCTTGTTCTATTGATCAGAAGCATCCAGCAGCGCCACGCCGGTTTAGAATTCGATTCTATTCTAAGGGCTAAGGCGTCCCCCGAAAGCCACCCAGTTTAGAATCAAACAAGTATCAACAACAGCCCCTTCTTTGCTTTTCTGATCTCATTGTGGAAGTACCGCGTCAAGATAGGCACCTTATCTATGCAATAATGATCTCGCTCTTCAAGACAGATTCGTGAACGGTCAATCTACGCCATGGAAGTTTAATTGCTGAATGACTCGTCTGCTACCAACTCCTTCCTCTATGGGTAGGCCCAACCACCACACTACACTCTTAGGATAATTAACGGGACACCAACCCAATCTCGATGAGAATCAGTACACGGAACTTGACCAATCCACGATCACCCTCTGCTAGCAGCTTTCTTATATTAATTACGATATTCATTGTGTCGATTATAATTATGGAAGAGATGGAAATTTCATATCATATTAGGATTAACCCAATCAGCTGCGTAGCCCTCTTTCAGTTTTATTATCATTCCCTATACTACATCATAGTCAGGACTGCTCTGGAACAAAGCAAGTCGAAAGAAAAGGAAACTGCAGATGCACGAATGGAATATGCACCTAGAATTGGTATTGGTCTAAAGAGCCGGAAAGGAAGAAGCAACGGACTGAGCATCTCAGCGGCGGGATTGAGCGCTTCTCCTAGCGCAGGAGTTTTCGTCGCTGGATTAAGACGACTTAGCGACTTGCCTGAAAGCAGAAACCCGAAAGTTAGCCTTGCATGAACTAGGGAAAGATATAACTCAACTTCACACCGATTAGCAAAACCCTAGAGCTTCCCTGCTTCGGTAGAACCTTATACTTTACCAAGTCAAAAGTTTAAGCTGGGACACCACGTCGATTAACTTTGCGAAAAGATCGACCGTAACGAAGGGGGTTCCCACAGGTAATTCCCAAACAAGATTGGATCACTTCTAGCGGGACTGAACTAGAACTATACAGACTTGATGGACGGGCTTTCCTTTCAACAGTCGAAGCTATAACCCTTTTTCCGTATAAGGCTGAATCAAGACTCGTGTTCACATACGTAATTCCTTGGGTGTCCCCCAGCAAGCCATACCTCTCACCAAAGCGGACATCGGTTTAACCCTAATAGCTTGACTTCATTTGTTTGACAGCTTCACTTCGCTCCGCTTCGTTCGTACGTTCGTTCCACCAGCATCTTTCTCTTTGATTTCGCACCGAGTATGCTATCTCGCGATCTGCACATCGAATAGTAGATAAGACTCGACTCTTGGATTCTCTTTTTGCCTGTAGAAGTGAGTTTATTAATTAGAGTAGGTTCCGGGAGACGGATGGGATGATTATCGTAAATGACAGGTATACATCCAATCATTCTTTCGAAAAGAGTTCTGCGATTTCCCTCTCGACGATGAAGCTTATTCCCCATCGTCTCACTGGTCGACCTTGACCCCTGTTATTTTGAGGTCATATCTAGTATTCAGAGTTTGACTCGATTTGGTACCGTTTTCGCTTTCAAAGATATACCGACCGTAGGTATCTGACCATCAGATACCGACAGTTCTCTTCTAAGATTACCGAAATTTCGAGTTTTCATAAATATCACATAAGAGAAAAGCTCTTTTCATCATCAGAAAGAACCCGATTTCCGACCTCTTGCATTGCATTACCATAACGAAAACGAAAAAAAAATCTTTCAAAAAAGAGATTGCTCTTGTGATTCGGAATGAAGCTTTATCGGTCGAGGAAAGGAATAGCGATAGATTTCTATAGAGCATCCAGGAACAAGCAGATGAAATCGGACGACGAATTCTTGCGTGGTCCAAGGAAATCAAAGGTCCGCTTCCACGATTTCATCTATATGGAATCTCTTAATATCAGAATAGCTTATATAGTCATGATTCAATTCATGAATTAGCCCACTATGAGTTTACTGCAATTAATATTAATATATAATATTGTATATAATTCGTGTCTCTGTTACAATACGGTGAAACTAAATGGTTCGAATGAAGAGAAAAAAAGCAGCATTTTTAGGCTGTACACCTTCTTTTCCTGGGATTGTAGTTCAATTGGTCAGAGCACCGCCCTGTCAAGGCGGAAGCTGCGGGTTCGAGCCCCGTCAGTCCCGACAGACTCCATAAATACATCAATTCATCTCTCCATTTTCTGTGAAAAGGGGGACAGGGAGCAAAATTTCATTCCCAACGGGGGATCCTTTTTTTTTTCGTTTCTTCTCATCAAAGAAATAGGGGATAATTTTCATTACTTCAACTAATACCCATTTATGGGAGAGAGACATATGTGGATTAGTACAATTATAGGCATATTCAGGATTCCAAGAGAGACTGGGTTTGGGTTTCGATCCATGTAATCGAATAGAGTACCATATCTTTCTCGGGAGCACATACACAAATGGAATTCATTTCTCGTACGATACAAAATGAATTTAACAAAAAAAAAAAATTACCCTGAGTAGAAAACTTTTACAGATTAAACGATTTCCTTTTCTTGCTCCGATTTTCCTCAATTACAAATTTTTTCATTTGAAAAAAAAAAAGATATCTCATTCAAATTTCACACTGAGTTTTTGATATATGCGTCCCAGTACTAATGAAGGAAGGAGGATATTAAACAAACAAGGATCCCACCATTTCACTCTTAGCAAGGGAATGAAAAAGATTTTCTTTATAGTTAGGGTCGTACCTATCCAATAATCTAGAATGGAATATCAAGAACTCGCTATTCATTCGGTTTTGGGGTTATAATCATTATGTAGGAGAGATGGCCGAGTGGTTTAAGGCGTAGCATTGGAATTGCTATGTAGGCTTTAGTTTACCGAGGGTTCGAATCCCTCTCTTTCCGTAACTTCACCTAATTCACTATAGTCGAAGCCCTACCCAATCGAAAAAGGATGTTATCTTCATTGTAGTAAAACCTTACCTCTTGACCCTTTGGCTTTTCCGGCGATACAAACGTATTTCATTCATTTTGTTCTGTAAGACCATAATGAAAACGCAATTTTTTTTTCTAGACGAATACGATATTGAGATCTTTATAGATCGGTGGCTTTTGGAAAAAGTATCTTTTTGTCGAGAGGCACCAATCCTCGTAAAGGCAGTGGTATCTATCGAACTATCTTTCTCACCGCGGCTCGAGCAATCAGATTCAAGGGAATCTTCAATCGAGGTTTAGATTCCATTTTCTTATGTTCCGTTATAGAGTCTCATCTTTCATTGATAGGAATGCATGTATTTAACGCTCACTTGGCATTCCAGACTTTGTAGCACAAGAGTTGCAATTATCCGCCGATCCCGGGGATAGGAACAGTCAGATGAGACCAGCTAGTTAGGTTCAATGCCGATGAAAGAGGGATGAGCTACCTTTGAGACGGACGGATTATCCCCTACCGATAAAAAAGAAAGAATAGGCTAATCTAGAGAGGCGAAAACTCCGCTACTCCCCCCGGAGGTGAATCATGCAGAAAGATGCAAGAGGAAGACAGGAGGGATTGAATCGGGTCGAGTAGGGGAATCGGAAGCAAGCGACCAGAAAGGGCGGAATACTATACTCGCCCTTGGACGAGACGCATGGGCGTAAGAGGTCGATCGCTATTCTTTTTTCCCGCCCCCAGACAGATCAGTTGATGGATAGAGGTTCATCTTGTGTCGAATATGCCACTCCGGAGTCTTTTTGGACAAGAATCATTACCTTCGATAACATCGACTCATCTTGCAACTCATCTCTCCACCGCACTTTGAGGGAAGGACATCGCCGCCCACTATAGCAAAAACTATACGCTTCGAATGAAGGTGACTGGCCCGAGAAGATAAAGTCATCGCTTCTTTGTGCTAGTCTTTCCAATTTCGCAGCTCTTTCTTTTTCGGGGCCTATCCCGGATGATAAAGATACAAAGCCTGTTGACTCTGATGCTTGCTTGATGGGAGAATTGCGACTGATGAATCGCGATCAGCCGCTGATTCCCTTGCCGTTGGATTCCGCCTCAATACTCTGCCAGCCACTGGGACTCGGTCGGAAGAATCTACTGCGGCCATCTCTACCCACCAATTATAACCCCAACCAGCCATGACAAGGCTGAATTTATTATAACCGTTGTTTTTTAGAAAGACCGAGAGCTGGGAAACACGCTCACTCATACTGACGGAAGGCATTATTAAGTATAGCGGACAAGCAGAGGAACAAATGCACTGGTAGCGCTAACGACCCCCATATCATAAGGGGGAAAAAGTAGACCTTTCTCCTGATCAATCCAGTAACCCCTGGGAGGGTGGGAATTACTTTTTGGGATTTTCTTTCATCAATGTTTTGGAATAGTGATAGTGTTTAAGCTGCGTTTACTACAAATGGGCTGAGCCCGGATCTCATTAGCTTGCCCCAACCGGGGTTACTGATCAAAACTATCCCCTCGCTTCCCTTGACATTGATTACCGAGCTAATGGGCTCAAGGAGCTAAACGGTTTAAAAGCTCCCCTCTCTAGTGAGCCAGCAATAGAATAAGCTGCTTTGGCTTATTTAATATGCTTCTGGCGGAATAAAAGACTAAAACTTTCCCTATATGATATGGGAAAATATCCTATTTTGTTTTGTAGTTCCGTTCCAAGGCGGTCCATTCGAGGCAATAAAGAAGGCTAAGTAGAGTGAGTTTGCTTACGCTATTGGGAGTTCACCTCCAGCTCTTTCCTCTCCAAATAAGTCGAATGCTTCTGTTTTGGATGGGTATTGAGAAGGAGTGGAAGTTGCAATCATAAGCTGAGCACATTCAGTTCTCTTGAGAATTGTCAACCATATAGTTAGGGTTGCTTTCGATGATGGCGATCCAACCAATCCAATTAAAGTTGCTCTAACCTTGTTTACCTTTGTTAGTTTAGCTTTTGTGTATAAATAAAGGAGTCCCCCCTTATTAAATAAAGGGAAGTACTAAAAGTCTGTAGGTAAGTAAATTCTCCAGGCAGTGAGGAAGGAATTTCATAAGGCAGTGTATAAGGATATATACCATTTGAGAGCTTGAAGTTTTAAGATAATTATTCCTACCCTGTCTAAGGTGTGTAGGATTTCTCCCAATAGTAGGGGGTCTCCCCCAGTTCTTGTTCACCTGATAGTATACTCGTATCAGTAGTAGTTCTACGAGAGCCATATGAGTAGTGAATAGTTTCCTTCTTGGTATAAGGCGACAGAGGCGAGAAGGGTCGGTAAAGTGATATTTAAAGCACAAGGTGTTGGGGCTAGATAGTTGGCACTAATTGCTAGATTTCTTTCCATGTCTTAGTAATCTTTATTGGGAAGGTCTAACTAGATAACTTTTCCCGAGGTTTTAGTTGCAGTGAATGAAGATTTCTTCTTTAAGGGAGCAGTTCCAGAAGTTGCACTTTCTTTCAATGTTGGTCCAGGCCCCGTATCAATTGGCCTTGCCTACTTCAATGCCAATGCCTGGTAAACATGTAGAAAAGACAGTTGAGAAGGCGGTATCCTTTGGCTCCAATAATATTCCGGCTCCGTTAGCTTCTGCTTCTGTGGCTCCCTCTTCAGGATCCCCCGGTGAAGGTACCCGGTCGCAGAGCCTAGTACTGAAATTGCCCCCACATCCAGTTGAAGGCCTTCAAAATAGGTGATTCTCAAAGCACTCCGGGATCTGCAGACTTTGATATAGCAAAGTCTTGTGCTTGTGGCAGTTAGCCAGAACTTGGATGCTTTGAAGGATCCTCTCCAGATCGATAGGAATCTATCTGAAGACAGTGGAATTTCCACTGAGGAGAAGGTGGATTCATCCTCCAAGCTTGAAGAGGAAATTAATATGACAGTGGGGCAAGTACTCAGTGCTACTGAGAGTCAGAATGAAATTGACTCCAAAATCCAGACCTTCATTCAGCAATCGACCAAAGCCCGCGAGTCCGTGGCAGTGTGCGAGAAAATAGAGAACGATTTAGACTCAATGGAGGCCGAGGCTGAAAATCTAAAGGATCAGATTGCGAGGCTCCAGGAGCAGTTGGCCGCCGTAGAGAAGAGGCAGAGTGATGTTACTCGGGATTATGATTCTTTGATGACCGAGTTAGAGCCACTCCACGCCGAACTTAAGAGTCTGAAAGATGCCAACTTGGAGGAGCAGAAGGCCAGGGTTGAAGAGTCTGAACAGGCTGCAATCAGAGCCTGGGAGGACATTAAGAAAGCAGCTGCCGAAAGATTCTTGAAGGTTTGAATGAGCTTGATTAGGCCCGTTTGCACGGCCTTGAACATTGAACAATTTGATGGATTGTAAATATTTTGGCCTGCTATGATGCGGCCTGGTACATTTCTTTTATTTTGTTTTTATGTTTGGCCCTGGGGCCATGTGGACGTATTTCAATTTAGATTACTTCCCTTTGTTCTTTTACCATAGATGGATCTATCTCTTCTTTTGTCTCGTATGACTCCGATAGTAAGGTTTTCAAAATTTGCCATTTATGGACCGAATGTGGGACTTACCATCCATACCCATCAAATGAGAGGCTCCGTTGGGCAGCACAGTTTGGATCACAAAGGGACCTTACCAAGTTGGGGACCATTTTCCAAACTTTGGATCCTTTGTATCAAGAGGTAGGATAGTTTTGAATACCAATTCTCCTTCCTCAAAAGATTTAGGCTTGACTTTCTTGTTGTAAGGAAGAGAGTGAATAGGGCACAGGAAATGAAGTCATCCAGGTTCGGAGCGGGAAGCATGCATTCAGGCTGTGAGGGAAAGTGGTTCTCTTAGCTTTAATTCAGTCAGCTTGGCTTGAATAAAGCTTTGGTTTCAGGAAAGTAGGGAGTCAGAGCTTTCCGGCAGTCAGCTTTGTGGATATTACTTTCTGGATTGGATTCCGTCAAAAGTCCTAGTAGACCTGAAGAGGAACAAGTCCATTTCGAAAGAAAGAATGCAACCCGTAGTTTTTGAACCCCGCCCAGACAAAAGAAGGGGAGTCACAAAAGTACTCCTGTGTGGGACAATATAGTAAGTTCATCCGCCATTAGGAACTGGGTCTACTATAATCAGGTCTTATGGATTGCACACGGTTTGTTATACTTGAATGGGGAATAGTCGATGCTCCGTCTTTCCTCTCTGCATTGGAAGTTTGACTGTATGGTCTTTCCCTGATGGGATTTCTGCTACGCACCTTTCCTCCCTTTTTCTCTTTTGAGTTCGTGATGGGATCGAATCAGTTCATCGAAGGATTCCCGCAGGGATCGACGGCGTCGTACTCAGTCGTACTCATGCTCTTGTAGGCTATCCTTACTAATACCTTCTTTCGAAACTAAAGCTTCAGCTTCTTGCGCATTGTATTTATCTTTTTTGGAAAGTAAGCACTATTCTAAGATGGCAAAAAGTATCTTGAAATGTCGATTTAGTAGCCTGCTTTCTTTCTCAGGCTAGCATCTAGGATAAGTATAAAGCATCCAGGAAAAACCAAAAGCGGAGTCAAAGTACCGCTCCTTCAATCCTTCAATATCGCTTCGGAACCGATCTGAGTTCTTTTCTCTTTTCCAAGCGGAGGGCTAAGATAAGAGGAAGGAAGATCACTAATACCTGTTAGCGCTATGGACAGATTCCTAGCTTATTATTAGATAAAGAAAGGAGGCTTGCCTTTTGAGTTTCAGTTATATGCTGGCCTTTTTTGCCTTAGCATAGGCCTACCAAGACTGGCGAATTTCAAGGACTTGGTACACTGGCTCACTTTAGCTTTCGGACGGCATTATCTATAAAAACGATTCCATGAGCATGAGGAGATAGCTAGCGTCCCAAATCGACTGCTAATCTTTTCTCTCAGGCCTTCGTGCCCCATAGCCTTGTTATGGAGATTTAATTCAAGTTGTCGAAAAGGAATGGAATAGTATTCATTGTTTAGTTCGTTTGGTAGTCCCTAAGTTTGTTCCCCATTCGGTAGTTTCGGACTTCATTTTTCTTTCCTTTTCTTAATTCCGGAATCTTCTTTAGTGCACTATGCTTAAGACATATAATTCGAACTCAGAAAGAAAGACATTGGCTTTTCCTACCGGAATGAAAGAGCGAGGGTCCGAAGGAGAGAAGGGAAAGGGTCCGTTCTCTAAGGTCACTTTTCACTATCAACCGCTACTTCATGCCGTGAATCCATTCAATGATGTCCGTTGGTTCAGAGTATGGTTCATCAATAGCACGGTTCCGCCCTTCTCATCAGTAGGTTCATCATGGGATGAATCATAAGTGGGCTGGCTCATACGCATAGACTTCTCATTGGAATTCAACTAAAAAAATCAGTATCGTAATAGCAACTAAGTCTGCCAAACAGACAAGATACTAAGATTCCCAGTCCTAATAAATACCACATGAAGCTTGTTATCCTTCCCTTTTTGATATATAACGAGTGAGTGCCATTCTATATTTATTAGACTTTTTAGTGATGGAGGGTGGTTAAGACCATGCGTCCTAAGGGCATGGGCAGTGGGTTTGAAATGAACTCCTACTCCAGCTCTAACCAACCATAAGAAAAGTTCCCTATTGAGTGTACGCTTTCGGTTAAGTGAAGGGATAGACATCCCCTGGTTTTAATAAAATTATATCTCGGATAGTCGCCTTAAGCCCTCTATCGCCTGGGATCCCTTAGACTGACAACATAGGGGAGCTCCTGATGAACAGAGAGGATGGTTAGGTTCTTTGTTGAATCTCTGAATCTGCTTAGCTTATAGAATAGATAAAGTAAGTTCCAATGAAAGCCTTTCAAAGGTTATACCGATTGATCGAAGATCGACCGTAGTTCCTTTAACTTGAAAAATAGTAAGTAAATAATAAAAAGAGAAGCCCTCGATCGATGGGGAGCAGGGGAAGGCCTTCATGTAGGTTCTCTTTACTACATAAGGCCCTTCAGACTAAGGTGCCCCTTTGCCCCTGCGATCTTCCTGGGAAGGCAGTACTTTCTTCAATACGAGGTCTCCTGGCTGAAATTCACAGGGGCGAACCCTTTTTCTTTTTATTATTTTTTGAATTATTTATAGGCTTGAGCCATCCTTCTCTGGTAAAGTTGGCCATGACATATCGCATCGCAGTTAATCTCTTTTCCTCACAACTGCTAATATCGTGATTTTTCCCATTGGCTTCTTCTAACTCCGTCTCCATGAGGACTCTTAGAAAAGGTATTTTATTTCGAATGGTAAGACCACCTCCATTCCATACACTATTGAGTACAGGGTTGCCCCGGTTGAAGTTCTTACTGACGTACGATAAGCATGGAGAGCGAATGGGAGCATTTAATGCCAGTCCCTGTATGTAATTGCTATTTAGAAAATAATATTCTTGTTCTTGATCTGCCTCAACTGCCCCATGAATTTGTTGTGGGCATTTCCTGCATCTGAGGAGTGTTCCATCATTACTTCGTTTAGATAGGATTTATCCACTACGTAAGAACCCCATGGATAGCCTCCGAATTGTTCTCCTTTTCTGTTGCCCCTGGAGGATATTCCCGAGTCTTGATATACTGCTGTCATGGTACCACGGTCTCCCATCAGGCTCCTCTTCTATATTTAAGCAATAAGCTGGGCTATCTCTTGCTTCAATTTGCAGCGCAAACCCCTTAGTCATTGAGGCTAAAGTAGGCAGAGCATCTGCAAACTTCTTCTTCTCACGACTGAGATGAAAGAAAGTGACTTCTTCAAACTTATCCAATAGCTGGGAGAGAGATTTCTGATAAGGGATCAGACCACTCCTGGTGTTCGAACTAGTCATTAATGGTCGGCTTAATTCGTATCCTTTCGGTATGTGTTGTGAACACTTTCATTTTTAGCCTCTCATCTTCTCTAGAGAAGCAAAACTATAACGGATAGAACAGATGGTCCAACTACATAACTTTTTCTTTTTAATTACTTCCATGGTCGTGCCTCGTGGCACGGCAGCACCCGTACTATTGAAATGGTTCGTCAGTAGAGATGTTCCCACAGGTGCCCCTTTTTCCAATGGTACTATAATTCCTATTCCTATCCCTTCATTCCCTCTTTTGGTATATCTACATTCAAGGAAATTCATACGCTCCACAGACAGAGCAAAAAGTAGAGTCTTGGTCAGAGCAAGCTGTCCTATTCTATTACAAGACATAATAGGGAGAAGCTCATCCGAAACTAGAGCTAGAAACGTCCTATTTCGTTTCGTTCCCGTTCTTAATTTCCTTCTTCTCGAATCCAAGGGGGACTTATCATATTTAGAATCTTTCTGCGGTGTGCTCCGTTTACTATTCTTTCGTACTTTCTTCTTTTTACCACGCGATAGGTCAGCGAAGCGTGAGCGGGCGCGGAGAAGGAAAGGCCAAACACTTTGGAATAACGGGAATGAGCAACGACGAAATGAGAAGATGAGGTACCCCGGGCACCCCCATTTTGAAAGAAGGGTCGAAGCTTTTCGGCCTGTAGCTTTCCCCGTCCCCCCTTCGTCGGGGGGTGCTTGTGGGGGGGATGCGCCACCTGAAATCGGGCTTGAAGCTCTCACCTTACCAACAAGCCGACAGCTGATGGCTGTTGGTCACGACGACTACCAAAAAGCTCCAATGAAGATGAATATTTCACATGGAGGAGTGTGCATCTTTATGTTGGGTGTTCTTCTGTCGTGCGACCCGGCGGCTTATGTGCGACCTGTGGCCCACGCCTCCTATTTTTTCAGGGCGGGCGGCGTGAACTCTGATTCGATCCGGGTATTCAATCCCGCCGCTGAGATGCTCAGTTGACTCCTTAACCTTGATAGGAAGATGGCTTATTCAAAAATTCGTGCATAAGGGTAAGGAACTTTGGATGAACTAATGCGAATGGGTGTAAGCTTCGCTGCTCGGAAACACCCAGTGCTGACCACACTGAGAGACACGAAAGCGCAGGTAACGCCAGTTGGCGAAGTGGCGTTAAGCATTCCTAGCGGTGCGAAAAGAGAGGTCGTGATGATATCATCTACGTCCGTACCGCTCCTCGTGGAGTAGATCCCGCATCCAACCAAGTCTTTGATCAGGGAACAGGAGAATTCCCATTACCGCTGCCAGGCCAGCCGGGCCGTGAGCGCGGTGGGAACGGGCTTCCCAAAAAGCCGGCCCGGGCCGGGGTCAGCATAGTAGAATGAAGTGGACGGCCGTTGTGTTGGCTTTGCCAACTTCTTGGGTTTCGGGCGGAGAAAAGCGGACGTGGGGACTCGGGTCGGGGTGCAGCGTAACTAATAGAGCCATTTCATTTAGGGCGAGACAGAATGGGCCGGAAAGGGCGGTCTGGTGTCCGAGCCGATTGGTCAGACGACGACTACTTCTTAGATTCTTATTATTAGCCTACCCCGGAATGGGATGAAATAGAAAGAACGCGAAAGGCTAGCGCAACAGGGTCGGTTTTTTTGTGGGGGATAAGCTTGTGAAGAAGCAAGCTATCCTCGCCCCGACAGTAGCTGCTAGCTTTCCCCATCTCTCCTAAACTTCCCCCGGTCTTCGGCCCGAGCTGTATGAGGCAGAAACTCGTCCCACGTACGGTTCGGAGGCCGAGCCCCACCCCAGCAGTCAGGGTGCGACTTAGGTCAACTAACACAAAGAAGATAGAGTTCACTCAACGATTGCCTTTGGGTTCCGAACTCCATATGGGGAAGGAGCGTTGTTGTTTGCGAGGTCTCGATCATTTACATGGACCCACTTTTCATTCCATTTGTGGGAATTTGATGATCTATAAACCGTCCCTAACGAACGATTGGCTCATCTTTGAGCATGATGAATCACTTCGTGACGCCCTGTTGCCAATCCACTTTCCGACCTCATATGAGAATGGAAAACTTGAGCATTTTCTGCATCGGTGGATGAAGAATCGCGAACATAATAATTTATGGTTGACCATGTTTCCAGAAAAAAGATACTTTCGAGAAAAGACGAGCACGACTGAAGTGGCTATACATACAAATCTATTTACGGATCTATATGCTTTGATTGGAACTGGAAGTTCCAGAACAGGCGGCTGGTATACCACCATAATGAAACTGCCTTTTCTTTTTTTTATTCGGATTGGATTTATGTTGGCTTCGTTGGGAGGCTCGCGTAGTTTGTTACGTCAGCTCAAAAAGGATAAGTTGCGTTGGAATTGAGAAAGTTCCGTGGAGTTCATAATTGCATAAAAATAAGTCAAAGTAGTGGCTGCGGCGCGTTGAGGCACTTCTTCGACGGTCCCCGTACGCCCGGCCTTCCGCCCCATGAATTTTGGAGAGCGGGGCGGAAGGAGGGCGAGACAGAATGGGCCGGCACTACTAACCAAGTCCTGTTCTCGCCGATAGGCGCTGGTAGCTTGCTTCCAAGCCTTGTCTTATATGATAGTTGTAGCCATAGCCCAAAGGAGCCTTAAGCACTTGTACAATGTTCAAGTCAAGGCTCCTTCCCACTCGTTGTCCAAAGTTAATCCAATATCTCTAGCAATACTGGAGACTTCTTCTTCTATTTTTCCTTGTGTTTCACATACGTGAAGTTCGTCGGAAGGAGAAAGAATGGCAGAAGAATATGATGAGGGTGGGGACGCAGGCATAATTGAATTGTGATTGTCGACGTCCATTGTATTGGGAAACAAGGACGGACTGCTCTTCAGGTGTGGGAGTGAGCAAGAAGCCGAAAAAAATGCTCTTTCAAGTCCATGATTTAGTATAGTATGTGGATCATATCAAGTAGGGCATAAAATGAGTTGGCTGATCAGAGGGCATGGCCATTACTGGCCAACCATCTTGCCCGATTTCATAAAAAAGACTAAAGGATGCCAGGCCTGCCAGAAACATGGACCAGTGCAGCATGTACCAGCTTCAGAATTGCATCCGATCCTAAAGACTTCGCGCCTCGACGCTTTGATTTCAACGTACTCCTGCGTGCCGGGAAATTCCATTCCTTACCCTAGAAAGCTGTTGTCCTTTCTTTTTTCTTAAGGTAAGGGTATAAAGAAAGAGGACTAGTAAGTTGGAAGAAGAAGAAAGGCAAAGGCCACAAGTCTTCAGTCTGCGAAAGTGTGCTTCGAGCCGATGACAGTTGAGCTTTCCAAGTTCTCACGTGCGGATGGGAAGTGCGAATGCTATTTGCCAACTGGTGACCCTGCCCGAGCTGTTCAGAAAGTTCCTCTTCCGTCTTCTCACGACTTGGGTCAACTTCTCTTACAAAGCCTTTTGCTCAGAAAGCAGACTTTGTTTTCGGGCCTATAATTCCTGAGATTGGGCATTCTTCTCCCGGATCCTCGCGAGGATCCGCGTGTGGCCATCCACCAACTCAGACAGACGTGATTGTTCTCGCTCGAACGACTCAAGAGTCAACAACATGTTCGAAAATTGACCCTTTAGGTCGGTGATTACGACTCTTTTGGCTTCAGGAATAGAGGAAGCAACGCACAAGACCGACAGAGCTCCAAGAAAGGAATCTTTACTGACCGCGGCCGTACGGAGGTCACCTTGTAGAACACCGCAACAGAAATCCTTAGTTGCAACTACATCAGTCGAAGGGGCACTGGTTCCAAAAGGGTATTGGATGCATCATCTTCGTAATCGGACAAGAGCTTGGCATAGAAGGTTTCGACCAAACCGCTTGGCGGAGATTGAGACACGATCGAGCATTCCTGTGCTTCGCTTGGATTATTAATAGGCTATGTGGGGGCACCTCTAACGAATAGACATGAAGAGCATCTGAGCATTCTAGCACCAAAATCAGAGGTCTTTGGGCGAGGCCCTACCTGCTCTGATTCTCCTCCGGGGGGTTTGGGAATGGATCCGCGCGAGATGATAGGGATTCCGTTTATGGCCTTAGGTTCAGTTCCTTATCTAAAAGCGTAGCTGGATATATACCCATTTTTGCTTACATACCTATCTCCGGTAGAGTTCACTTTATATCAACCTATGACTAGTAGACCTATACAAAGACTATAGTTTAGCATTTACAGATCTATTTCGTTATCCTATTATATTATACGGGTTATTCCCCGTACAAAAAGAAGAGATTGAAGGCCATTTTTTTTAGAAAAGGTTCAAGATCCATACCGAGGCAGTGAAAGAAAGGAACAGTGGTATAGGAAGTTTGATTAGTGAACTGAGCTTAAGTGGATTCAGAGATTATGCAGATTAAGCCATCTAAGTAAAGCCTGTCTAAGCCAGCCTTAGACAGTGATCCATACACATTCGATCCATAGCTTATGTACCTGGCCAGTCATCTATGCAGTAGCTCCAGATCGATAGCCCAATGCACCCCTCACACGTGATCGAGACCTATACCTCTCTCTTTCACCTGGGAAAATGAGGCCGCCCTGATCAATGCGAAATTGAACAAAAAAACCCGCGGAAACGATCCAATCTTCGGTGAGTGCATTTCTATTTAATTTAGCTGGAAAGTCGATCGAATAGAGATTTCAAGCTAAACTTTCCCCATGAAGGAAGAGACTCGACCTAGCTGCAGATGTGTGCTGCAGAAATTCGATAGCTCGATCAGCTCGACAAGCGTTATTACATATGTAATAAGAATATACGGAGAGGAGCTTTCTCGAACCGAATAGGCTAAATAAAAGGGAAAGGGGAATTGTTATTCCCCGAGGCGAGGCTGAAAGAGAGACTAGAAAGCAGGATCCTGGCGTATCTATGTTAATATCGGTTCTTGATTCTTGTCCTTCATTCCATCGACCTTCTTCTTATCCGTAACGACTAAACCATTTCCCTTATTCTTTTATTAGAATACACACCGCCTACATTACTACCATAAAGGATCTATAAGGAAGGTCTTATTGGAAAGCTGGTCTTTTAGGCCAGGCCTTCTTTTTATGTACCATGAGTTCATGTCGTAAGAACTATTCAACTAGGACCAGACTCGGGATAAACTATTCCACATCGGGGAAAGGAAAGACCTAAAGCAAGCTAGGCCCCTTCTTCCTTTTCGGCCTTTTTCCCCTATGGAACACTCAAGTGAATCTCGTACGGCACGAGGACTTGAAGATGCAACCTTTATCGTCCTGAAGGTGGCATACTTCTTTCCTTTCCAGATTTTAGAACAACTGTACTAATAAATAGGAAAGATAATCCGTGAGTTTGCACCAGAGAAAGCGAATTTTAGATAGGACAGGTGGAATATGTGCTTTGATAAGTTCACGTCTTTGATGTCTCCCAATGGAATGGACTTGAGAAACCCTTTCGAAACCCGGTTTTATTGCGAAAGACTTCCTAGATGTTTGCTAGGTATTTCTATCAAACACAAAAAAGAATAGGAAATCCA